TTTTTTTTTTAATAAAAAATTATTAAAAACGGTTATATATATATATATATATATGTTAAATTATTTAATTAATTAATATAATTAATAATATAATAATTTTTTCTTAAATTAATATTAATATATTAATTTGTTCTTATTTAAATGAATATATATTGATAATATTGAATATAATTTTTAATATAAATAATAGAGAAAGAAAAATAAGAAATTATTAATAATTTAATAATTTATATTAAATATTTTATTATATAAAAAAAAAAAAAAAAAATCTATGTTTATTTTATTATATAGTAAAAAAAATTTTTACAGTTTGAAAAATTTATTTAAAATTTATTTTACATATAAATTTTAGTATTAATTTTTATTTATTTTAATAATAAAATAAGAATTGTTTAATTAGTAGTAATTAATATTAAAAAATTTAAGAAATTAAGATTTAGTAATATTTGAATTAAAAACTAATTTTGTGCCAGCAGTTGCGGTTAAACAAAGTTTAAATTAAATTTTATTAGTGATTAAATAATATAATTTATTATAAATAAAATAAATATTAAATTATTAGGTGAAATTTTAATTTAATAAAAATTTATATAAAAATTATGAAATTAATAAATTTTATTATAAACTAGGATTAGATACCCTATTATTAAAAATTTAAATTAAAAAACTAAAATAGTAAATATTAATATATTGAAATTTAAGTAATTTGGCGGTATTTTAGTTCATTTAGAGGAATCTGTTTAATAATTGATAATCCACGAATAAATTTACTTAATTTATTATTTTGTATATCGTTGTTAAAAAAATATTTTTAGATAATAATAATATTTAAAAATTTTTATAAAAAATTAAATCAGATCAAGATGCAGATTATAATTAAGAATATAATGGATTACAATAAATTTATTTAAATGAATATTAATTTGTAATAGTTAATTGAAAGTGGATTTAAATGTAATTTTATTTAGTTTATTAAAATGATTTTTAATTAAAATATGTACATATTGCCCGTCGCTTTCATTAATAAATTGAAATAAGTCGTAACAAAGTAGAGGTACTGGAAAGTGTTTCTAGAAAGAGTCAAATTAGAGCTTGAATAAGTATTTCATTTACATTGAAATGATATTGAATTTTTCAATTAATTTGAAATTTAAAAATTAAATATTATAAAATAATAAAAAAATTTTTACATTAAAAATATTATGGGGGTTAAAGTATTTTTGATAGAAAAAATTAATAATTTTATAGTGAATTAGTATTGTGAAAGAATTTTGAAAAATTTGAAAATTAATTTTTTTAAAAGTAAATTTTATTTATTGTATCTTGTGTATCAGAGTTTATTAAATAAATATATTTTATAAATGTATTCTCGAATTTAAAAGAGAGAATTAATTAATTAAGTTATTGTGGCAAAAATATTTATAATAGTTAATTTGAAATGAAATGTTAATCGTTTTTAAATATATCTAGTTTTTTTAGAAAAAAATTTAATTTTTAATATATTTAATTAAAAAATTAATTAATTAATTTTTTAAAGTTAATATATATTAAATATTTTAAGGGATAAGCTTTAAAATAAAGATTTATAATTAAATTAGCTTTTTAAATTTAAAATTTTTAATATTTATATTGTATATAAATTTTAATTTATTATAAATAATTTTATTAAAATGAAAATTTAATAATTAAAAATTTAATTTTTTATAAAAAAATATTTTTTAATAAAATAAATTTAGAAATAATGATAAAATTAGTATATAAATTATATATATATATATATATGTATAACTAATTAAATTTAATTAATTAGTAAATAAATAATTTAAAGGAATTCGGCAAAATTTTATATTCACTTGTTTATCAAAAACATGTCTTTTTGATTTAATAATTTAAAGTCTAATCTGCCCACTGATTTATATTGAAGGGCTGCAGTATATTGACTGTACAAAGGTAGCATAATCATTAGTCTCTTAATTGGTGACTTGTATGAAGGATTGGATGAAATATAAACTGTCTCTAAATTATAAGTAGAATTTAATTTTTTAATTAAAAAGTTAAAATAAATTTAATAGACGAGAAGACCCTATAGAGTTTTATAAATAATATTAATTATAATTAAATATTAAATTAAAAATATTAATTAATATATTTATTTTATTGGGGTGATAAAAAAATATGAATAACTTTTTTTAATAAAAATACATAAATAAGTGAATATATGATCCAGAATTTTTGATTATAAGAAAAAATTACCTTAGGGATAACAGCGTAATTTTTTTTTTTAGATCTTATAAAAAAAAGAGTTTGCGACCTCGATGTTGGATTAAGATAAAATTTAAATGCAAAAGTTTAAAATTTTGATCTGTTCGATCATTAAAATCTTACATGATCTGAGTTCAAACCGGTGTAAGCCAGGTTGGTTTCTATCTTTAAAAAAAAAAAATATTTTAGTACGAAAGGATCAAATATTTAAATTAAATTTTATTTTATGAATTTTATTAATAATAAATAAATTGAAAAAAAAATTATGTTTATTTTATACTATTTTGGCAGAAAAATGTAATGATTTTAGAAGTCATAAATATATAAAAATTTTATATAGATAGTAATTATAATAAAAGATTTATTTATAATTTTTATTGGGTTCATTATTTTAGTTATTGGTGTTTTAATTGGGATAGCTTATTTAACATTATTAGAGCGAAAATTATTAGGTTATATTCAAATTCGAAAAGGGCCAAATAAAGTTGGAATAATTGGTATTTTACAACCTTTTTCAGATGCTATTAAATTATTTTGTAAAGAACAAACTTACCCTAAACATTCTAATTATTTATCTTATTATTTTTCTCCTGTAATTGGTTTTATTTTATCATTATCTATTTGAATAATTATACCTTATTATTTTAATATAATTAGTTTTAATTTGGGAATTTTGTTTTTTTTATGTTGTTCTAGAATAGGAGTATACACTGTTATAGTAGCAGGTTGATCTTCAAATTCAAATTATTCTTTGTTAGGGGGTTTACGGTCAGTGGCTCAAACTATTTCTTATGAAGTTAGATTATCTTTAATTGTTATATCTAGAATTATTATAATTATAAGTTTTAATTTAATTAATTTTAATATATACCAAGATTTTATTTGATTTTTATTTTTAATATATCCATTAGCATTATGTATAATATCTTCTATATTGGCAGAAACAAATCGTACACCTTTTGATTTTGCGGAGGGGGAGAGAGAATTAGTTTCAGGGTTTAATATTGAATATAGAAGAGGGGGATTTGCGTTAATTTTTATAGCTGAATATACAAGAATTTTATTTATAAGATTAATATATGTATTAATTTTTATAGGGGGTTATAATTTAAGATTATTTTTTTATTTTAAATTAGTTTTAATTTCTTTTTTATTTGTTTGAGTTCGGGGTACTTTACCTCGTTATCGTTATGATAAATTAATATATTTAGCTTGAAAAAGTTATTTACCTATTTCTTTAAATTTTTTATTATTTTTTATAGGACTAAAAATTTTTTTATTTTAATAAAATATTTTTAGTATAAATTAATAGAATAATAATTCTTTCTTAAGTTTTCAAAACAAATGCTTATTACAAGCTCATTAATTATTACTTAAAAATTAAATTATCTCATATTTTTCTAATTAAAGGGGTAAGGATAAAATATGAAAAATATAAAACAGTAAGAATTTGTCCTGTAATAATATATGGATTTTCTACAGGTCGAGCTCCAATTCATGTTAGTAAAATAATAATAGTTACTAATCTTCAAAATAAAAATTGATTAATAGGGTAAAATTGAATTCCTTGTATTTTTTTATTAAAAGTAAAAGGTAAAATTATTAAAATAAGAATGGATAAAAATAAAGCAATTACTCCTCCTAATTTATTAGGAATTGATCGTAAAATTGCATAAGCAAATAAGAAATATCATTCTGGTTGAATATGAATAGGTGTTACTAATGGATTGGCAGGAATAAAATTATCAGGATCTCCTAATAAATAAGGGTTTGTTAAAGTTAATATAATTAATAATATTATTAAAATAATAAATCCAATTAAATCTTTAAATGTAAAATAAGGATGGAAAGGGATTTTATCTAAATTTCTATTTATTCCTAATGGGTTATTAGATCCTGTTATATGAAGGAAGAGTAAGTGAATTATTGTTATTATTAAAATAATAAAAGGAAATAAAAAATGAAAAGTATAAAATCGAGTTAAGGTAGCATTATCAACAGCAAATCCCCCTCAAATTCAATTTACTAATATAGTCCCTAAATAAGGTAATGCTGATAATAAATTAGTAATTACAGTTGCTCCTCAAAAAGATATTTGACCCCATGGTAATACGTATCCTATAAATGCAGTTATTATTAAGATTAATAAAATAATAACTCCAATTATTCAAGTATATTTTAAATTAAAAGATTCATAATAAATTCCTCGACCAATATGAATATAAATACAAATAAAAAAAAAAGAAGCTCCATTTGCATGGAGGGTTCGAATTAATCATCCATAGTTTACATTTCGGCAAATATAATTTACTCTATAAAATGCTAATTCAATATTAGCTGTATAATATATTGTTAAAAATAATCCAGTAATAATTTGAGTAATTAAACATAAAGCTAATAAAGATCCAAAATTTCATCAAATTGAAATATTAGAGGGAGAAGGTAAATCGATTAATGATCCATTAATAATTTTTAAAATGGGGTGTGTTTTTCGAATTGGAATAAATTTATTTATCATTAGTTAGAGTTAATTTATGGATCGTAATGGACCATAAAAAATATTTGTGATTTTTACTACAGCAATAAGGGTAATAAATAAATATAAAATTATTATTATTATTAATTTAAAAGTTTGATTATTATATAATTTAGTTAAATTAATATAATTTTCATTATTAGTAAATAAAAATAAATTAAAAAATTTATTTATTTCTAAATTAAAATTAATATTTATTAAATTAAAATTTTTAATTAATAGTATTAAAAATATTAATATAATAATTATAATAATTATAAATATAATAAATAATTTAAAATTAAATGATATTTTAAATATTTCATTAGAGGCAATTCTAGAAACATAAATAAATAGTACTAGTAATCCCCCTAAAAAAGTTAAAAATAAAATATATGAAAATCAGTAAGTTTTTATTATTATACCTGTAATAATACAAGTTAGAATGGTTTGAATTAAAATTATTAATCCTATAGCTAAGGGGTGATTTAATAAAAATATAATGAATGATATGAAAATTAAATTTAATGATAAAAATATTATAATTTCAAAGAATAGTTTATAAAAATAATAATTTTGGAGATTATAGATAAAGATTTTTCTTTTTCTTTGAAGTTTTTAAAGAAGGTTCTTAATTTTGATTTACAAGACCAATGTTTTTTTTTAAACTATAAAAACTAATGATAATAATTAATTTATGATTGTGTATATTTATTATATTTTTAGTTGGTAATTTAATTTTTGTTTCAAAACAAAAACATTTATTAATTGTTTTATTAAGATTAGAGTTTATTGTTTTAAGAATTTTTTTTTTTTTAGTTTTATATTTAAACAATATAGAAAATAATATATATATATTAATAGTTTTTTTAGTTTTTTCAGTTTGTGAAGGGGCTTTAGGGTTATCAATTTTAGTTTCTATAATTCGTAGTCACGGAAATGATTATTTTCAGAGATTTAATTTATTATAATGATAAAATTTTTATTTATAATAATTTTTATAATACTATTATGTTTAAAAAAAAAAATATTTTGATTGGTTCAAATGATAATATTTTTATTAATATTTTTATTTATAAATATAAATATTAGAATTATAAATTTTTCTAATTTAAGTTATATAATTTCTTGTGATATAATTTCTTATGGGTTAATTTTATTAAGAATTTGAATTTGTATTTTAATATTGATGGCTAGTGAAAATTTATATAAATCTAATTATTATGTGGAATTTTTTTTATTTAATTTAATTTTTTTATTGGTTATATTATTTTTAACTTTTTCTGTTATAAATTTATTTATATTTTATATATTTTTTGAAGGAAGATTAATTCCTACTTTAATATTAATTATTGGTTGGGGATATCAACCTGAACGTATTCAAGCAGGTATATATTTATTATTTTACACTTTATTTGCATCTTTACCTTTATTAATAGGAATTTTTTATATTTTTAATGAGATAAATACAATAATAATTTATTTTATAAAATTTATAAATTTTGATTTATATTTTTTATATTTAGTTATAATTATAGCTTTTTTAGTAAAGATACCTATATATTTTGTTCATTTATGATTACCAAAAGCTCATGTTGAAGCTCCAGTTTCTGGTTCTATAATTTTAGCTGGAATTATATTAAAATTAGGAGGTTATGGTTTATTACGAATTTTTATTATAATAGAAAAAATTAGTTTAAAAATAAATTTAATTTGATTAGTTATTAGATTAGTAGGAGGATTTTATATTAGTTTAAAATGTTTTTGTCAAGTTGATATTAAGTCATTAATTGCGTATTCTTCTGTTGCTCATATAAGAATTGTTATTAGTGGAATTATAACTATAAATTACTGAGGGTATTTAGGTTCTTATATTTTAATAATTGGTCATGGTTTATGTTCATCTGGTATATTTTGTTTAGCTAATATTAATTATGAGCGTTTACATAGACGAAGATTATTTATTAATAAGGGGATAATAAATTTTATACCTTCTATAAGATTATGATGATTTTTATTATTGTCTTCTAATATAGCAGCTCCCCCTTCTTTAAATTTAATAGGTGAAATTAGATTAATTAATAGATTAGTAGGGTGATCTTGATTAACTATAATTTCATTAATATTAATTTCATTTTTTAGAGCAGGTTATAGATTATATTTATACTCTTATACTCAATGTGGGAAATATTTTATTGGTATTTATAGTTTTTATATGGGGTTATCTCGAGAGTATTTATTATTAATTTTACATTGATTACCTTTAAATTTATTAATTGTAAAAGTTGATTATATTATAATTTGATTATATTTAAATAATTTAAGAAAAAATATTGATTTGTGGAGTCAAAAATATGATTAATTCATTTTAAGTTATTTTTTTTAAAAAATATTCAATTTGTTTTATTAGTTTTTTTTTTTTATTTTTAATAATATTAGTTATATTTATATTAATAATATATTTTATTATAAATAATATAGTAGTTTTTTTAGAGTGAGAAGTTATTTCTTATAATTCTGTTAGAGTTATAATATCTATTTTATTAGATTGAATGTCTTTATTGTTTATAATGTTTGTTTTATTAATTTCTTCAGTGGTAATTTATTATAGTAAAAGATATATAAGATCAGAATTAAATTTGGATCGGTTTATTATTTTAGTATTATTATTTGTATTTTCTATGATTTTATTAATTATTAGACCTAATATTATTAGAATTTTATTAGGATGAGATGGATTAGGGTTAGTATCTTATTGTTTAGTAATTTATTATCAAAATATTAAATCTTATAATGCTGGAATATTAACAGCTTTATCTAATCGAGTAGGGGATGTATTTATTTTAATAGTTATTTCTTGAATATTAAATTATGGAAGATGAAATTATATTTTTTATTTGGAGTTAATAACTAATGATTATGAAATAAAAATTATTAGATTAATAATTATTGTGGCAGCAATAACTAAAAGAGCTCAAATTCCATTTAGATCATGGTTACCTGCCGCTATAGCGGCACCTACCCCTGTTTCAGCATTAGTTCATTCTTCAACTTTAGTTACTGCTGGTGTTTATTTATTAATTCGATTTAATTTACTATTAGAAAATATGTTTTTTTTAAAAGTTTTATTATTATTATCAGGTTTAACAATATTTATATCAGGAATTTCAGCTAATTATGAATTTGATTTAAAAAAAATTATTGCTTTATCAACATTAAGACAATTAGGATTAATAATAAGAATTTTAAGAATAGGAATACCTGATTTGGCTTTTTTTCATTTACTAACTCATGCTATATTTAAAGCATTATTATTTATATGTGCAGGATTAATTATTCATATAATAAATGATATACAGGATATTCGATATATAGGGGGGATTAGAAATTTTTTACCTTTAACTTCTTTATGTATAAATATTTCTAATTTAGCTTTGTGTGGGATTCCTTTTTTAGCGGGATTTTATTCAAAGGATTTATTATTAGAAATAGTGTCTATAAGAAATTTAAATATATTTATTTATTTATTATATTATGTTTCTACAGGTTTAACTATGTTTTATACTATTCGTTTAATTATATATTTAATAATTAATGATTATAATTTAATATCAATTTATAATTTATTTGAAGAAGATTATATTATATTAAAAAGTATATTTGTATTATTATTTATAAGATTAATTAGAGGTTCAATATTAATATGAATAATTTTTTATGACCCCTATATGATTTATTTACCTTTTAATATGAAAATAATAGTTATTTATGTGGTATTAATTGGTGTAATATTAGGTTATTTAGTCAGAAAAATAAATATTTATTCTTTAAATAAGTTTATTATAAGATATAATTTAAGTAATTTTTTATGTATAATATGATTTATACCTAGTTTATCTACATATGGTTTAAATTATTATTTTTTAAAATTAGGACAAAATTTATTGAAAAATGTGGATATAGGATGAAGAGAGATGTATAGAGGACAAGGAATTTATATAATTTTAAAAAATTATTCTATTTTTTATAGTTTTTTTCAAATAAATAATTTTAAAATTTATTTATTTAGATTTGTTATATGAATAATAATTTTTTTATTTATTTTATTTATTTATTTAAATAGCTTATAGGAAGAGCATAATATTGAAGATATTAAGGAGATAATTTATCTTTAAATAGTATAATTTATAAAAAATAATAATTTTATTTTTACAATGAAAATGTAATGTTTTTTTTAAACTATATAAACAAGAAATATTAATGGAATTAAACCACTAAAAATTAAGTTAGCAGCTTAATTTTATACTTTATATTTCTTAAATTAATTGGAATAATAATTCAATTTTATCATTAACAGTGATATACCTCTATTTGGTTTCAATTAATAAATAAGGGGAAATTAAATCCCATTCTTTTAAGTCGAAATTAAATGCATTTTTGCTTCTTATTTAGATAAGATATATTGAATTTCAATATTTTTTGAATGCAAATCAAATGTTTTATTATAAACTAAAATCCTAATTTGTTCAATTAAGTATATTTTGATTTCACTCATGAAATAATCCTAATAATAAGATAATAATAAAAAAAAATCTAGTTTTGAATCAAATTATAAAATTTACTGTTTTAAAAATAGGGATAATAGGGAAAATTAATGCAATTTCTACATCAAAAATTAAAAAAATTACGGTAATTAGGAAAAAATGTAATGAAAAAGGGATTCGAGCTGATGATTTAGGGTCGAAACCACATTCGAATGGTGAACATTTTTCTCGGTCTATAAAAGATTTTTTTGATAGAATAATTGAAAGAAATATTAAAATATTTGAAATTAATATAATAATTAATATTAAATATAATGTTAATATGATTATTTATATTAAAATTTTTAAACTTTTTGATTGGAAATCAAATATACTAAATATATTATATAAATAATTATTAATTACCTCATCAATAAATGGAAATATAGAGAAATAATCAAACTACATCAACAAAATGTCAATATCATGCTGCAGCTTCAAATCCAAAATGATGGTTATTAGAAAAATGGTTATTTAAATGACGAATTAAACATACAGATAAAAAAATTGTTCCAATAATAACATGAAGACCATGGAAACCTGTAGCTATAAAAAATGTAGATCCATAAATTCTATCGGCAATAGTAAAAGGAGCTTCAATATATTCATAAGCTTGAAGAATAGTGAAATAGATTCCTAGAATAACTGTTAAAAATAATCCTTGGGAAGTTTGTGAAAAATTATTTTCTATTAAAGCATGATGAGCTCATGTAACTGTAACTCCTGAGGTAATTAAGATAATTGTATTTAAGAGGGGAATTTGAAAAGGGTTAAAAGGGATAATACTTATAGGTGGTCATATTGCCCCAATTTCAATATTAGGTGAAAGTCTTCTATGGAAAAAAGCTCAAAAAAAAGAAAGAAAAAAAAAAATTTCTGAAACAATAAAAAGGATTATACCTCATCGTAATCCTTTTGTTACTAAAATAGTATGTTTACCTTGAAGAGTTCCTTCTCGACAAATATCTCGTCATCATTGATATATTGTTAAAATGACAATAAAATAACCTAAAATTAATAAATTTATATTAAAATTATGAAATCATTTTACTATACCTGTAACTAAAGTTATAACTCCAATAGCACCTGTTAAAGGTCAGGGACTATAATCTACTAAATGGAATGGATGGTTATGGTTTATTTTCATTAGTTTACTTCACTAGAATAAAGTGTTCTTAAAATAGCAATAACATATGATTGGATTACAGCAACTGCTGATTCTAGAATTAATAAAAGAATTTGAATTAAAACTAATATTATAATTATATATGATGATATATTAGATCCTGTTCTTCTTAATAATGTTATTAGTAAATGTCCAGCAATTATATTAGCTGTTAAACGAACAGCTAGAGTACCTGGTCGAATAATATTTCTAATAGTTTCAATTATTACTATAAATGGTATTAAAATACTAGGAGTTCCTTGGGGGATTATATGACTAAACATATGTTGGGTATTATTAATTCAACCAAAAAATATAAATGCTAATCATAAAGGTAGTGATAAAGATAATGATAATGTTAAATGACTAGTTCTAGTAAAAATATAGGGAAATAATCCTAAAAAATTATTAAATAAAACAAAAGAAAATAAGGAAATAAAAATAAATGTAGATCTTCCTGAGTTAATATTATTTCCTAATAAAGTTTTAAATTCATTATGAAGTTTATTTAAAATAAAATTTCAAAAAAAATAAAATCGATTAGGTATGAATCAAAAACTATAAGGAATAAATAATAATCCGATCATAGTTCTTAATCAATTTAAAGGTAAATTAAATAAATTTGTAGAGGGGTCAAAAATAGAAAATAAGTTACTTATCATTTTCAATAAAAATTTTTAAAATAAATTTTATTTTTTTCTAAATTATTTTTAGATTTAATAGAAAAAATATAGTAATTTATAATATTAAATATAATAAAAATACAAATAAAAAAAATAAAAGAAATTATTCAATTAATAGGTATTATTTGAGGGATAAAAGAATATTACTTATGTAATAATTTAAATTTGACATATTTATGTTATAAATTAACTAATTCTTTCATTAGAAGTAATTGCTAATTTACTATAAGATGGTTTAAGAGACCAGTACTTGCTTTCAGTCATCTAATGAAGAATAATTATTAATTCAATTAATAAAGTTTTTAATAGAAATTCTTTCAATAACAATAGGTATAAAACTGTGATTAGCTCCACAAATTTCTGAACATTGACCAAAAAAAATTCCTGGACGATTAATAAAAAAATTAGTTTGATTTAATCGTCCAGGGTTAGCATCTACTTTTACACCTAAAGAAGGAATAGTTCAAGAGTGAATAACATCAGTAGCTGTAACTATAATTCGGATTTGATTATTTATAGGAAGAATAATTCGATTATCTACATCTAGTAAACGAAAATTATTAGGTATTATATCATTAATAGGAATTATATATGAGTCAAATTCAATATTTTTGAAATCTGAGTATTCATAACTTCAATATCATTGATGGCCAATGGATTTTAAGGTAATTAAAGGGTTATTAAGTTCATCTAATAAATAAAGTAATCGAAGGGAAGGTAAAGCAATAAAAATTAAAGTAATAGCTGGTAAAATGGTTCAAATTAGTTCAATTATTTGCCCTTCTAATAAAAATCGATTAATAAATCTATTAAAAAATAAATTAATTATTAAATAGCCTACTAAAATAGTAATTATAATTAAAATAATTAAAGTATGATCATGAAAAAAAATAATTTGTTCCATTAAAGGGGAAGCTCTATTTTGAAGATTAAAATTAGATCATGTTGCAATTTCTAAAAAAAGGATAAATCCTTTATAAATGGGGTTTAAATCCATTACATGTAATCTGCCATATTAGAAATTTCTTATAATAGGAAGTTCATTATATGAATGTTCTGCTGGGGGAAGGTTTTGATATCATTCAATAGAGGAAGACAGATTTAGTGTAAATAGAATAGTTCGTTGGTTGATTATAGATTCTCAAATAATAATAATAATAAATATAATTGCTAATAAAGAAATATATGATCCTAAAGAAGAAATAATATTTCATGAAATATAAACATCAGGGTAATCTGAATATCGTCGTGGTATTCCAGCTAAACCTAAAAAGTGTTGAGGAAAGAAAGTTAAATTTACTCCAATAAATATAGAAAAAAATTGAATTTTTAATAAAAATGGATTTATAGACAATCCAGTAAATAAAGGATATCAATGAACAAATCCTCCTAGAATTGCAAATACAGCTCCTATAGATAAGACATAGTGAAAATGAGCTACTACATAATAAGTGTCATGTAAGCTTACATCAATAGAGGAATTGGCTAAAATTACTCCTGTTAATCCCCCTACAGTAAATAAAAATACAAATCCTAATCTTCATAATATAGATGGACTAAAATTAATTTGAGTTCCATGAAGAGTTGCTAATCAACTGAAAATTTTAATTCCGGTTGGAACAGCAATAATTATAGTTGCTGATGTAAAATAAGCTCGAGTATCAATATCTATACCTACAGTAAATATATGATGAGCTCACACTACAAACCCTAATAAACCAATTGCTATTATAGCATAAATTATTCCTAAACATCCAAATGTTTCCTTTTTCCCTCTTTCTTGGGAAATAATATGAGAAATTATTCCAAATCCAGGTAAAATTAAAATATATACTTCAGGATGACCAAAAAATCAAAATAAATGTTGGTAAAGAATAGGATCTCCTCCCCCAGCAGGATCAAAAAATGATGTATTTAAATTTCGATCTGTTAATAATATAGTAATAGCACCTGCTAAAACAGGTAAAGATAAAAGTAATAAAAGAGCAGTAATACCAACAGCTCAAACGAAAAGAGGTATTTGATCAAATCTTAAACCATTAAGTTTTATGTTAATAATAGTGGTAATAAAATTAATTGCCCCTAAAATTGAAGAAATTCCTGCTAAATGAAGTGAGAAAATAGCTAAATCAACAGATCTTCCTCCATGAGCAATATTAGAAGATAATGGGGGGTAAACTGTTCAACCAGTTCCTGCTCCATTTTCAACGATTCTTCTAGAAATTAATAAAGTTAAAGAAGGGGGTAAAAGTCAAAATCTTATATTATTTAAACGAGGAAAAGCTATGTCAGGTGCACCTAATATTAAAGGTACTAATCAATTTCCAAATCCTCCAATTATAATAGGTATAACTATAAAAAAAATTATAATAAAAGCATGACTAGTTACAATAGTATTATAGATTTGATCATCTCCAATTAAAGATCCAGGATTTCCTAGTTCAGCACGAATTAATAAACTTAATGAAGTACCAACTATTCCGGATCAAATTCCGAAAATAAAATATAATGTTCCAATATCTTTATGATTTGTTGAAAAAAGTCATTTTCGCAAAAATAAAATGGCTGAGGGTAAGCGATAAATTGTAAATTTATTTACGAGAATATTTCTCTTTTATTAAATAAGCTTTATAGTCAATAATGATTTAAAATTGCAAATTTTAAGGGATAATAAAAATTATTAAGGCTTAAAGATATAATTCTTTATAAATAATTTTGAAGATTATTAGTTTATTTAACTTAAAACCTTAATAAAAAAAAAAAGTTCTAAGAATTATACCTGATATAGAAGTGAAAGAAATAAAATTAATTAAATAAATAATTTTATTTTTAATAAAAATTTTTATTCATTTTAATTTTATATAGTTAAATATAAAAGAAGAGTAAATAATTCGAATATAAAAAAATAATAAAATTAATCTTATTATAATTATAATAAAACATATAATAAAAAATTTATTTAATAATATAAAATTAATAATAATTCATTTAGGGAAAAATCCGATAAAAGGTGGAAGTCCACCTAAGGAAAGAAAATTAATAAAAAAAAAAAGTTTAATTGAGTAATTTATATTAGAATTATATAATTGATTAATATAATATATATTTATTATAAAAAATAAAAAACATATTATTCTAATTAAATAACTATATATAAAAAAATAAAATATTCATAAATTTTCACTAATTATTAAAGCTATAATTATTCATGATAAATTATTAATAGAAGAAAATGCTATAAGCTTACGTAATGAAGTTTGATTAAATCCTCCAATAGCTCCAATAATGGCATTAATAATAATAATAATAAAAATAAAATTTAAATTAAAATAATATGATAATAAAATTATGGGGGTAATTTTTTGTCATGTTATTAAAATAAAATTATTTATTCATGATATACCTTCAACGATATTAGGAAATCAAAAATGAAAAGGTGCTGATCCTATTTTTATTAATAAAGAGGTGTTAATTATAATTGAAATAATATTATTAAAATCAAAATTTTTTAAAAAAATTATTTTTAAAATAATAGAAAATAAAAAATTTACTGATGCAATTGATTGGGCAAGAAAATATTTTAATGATGCTTCAGAGGATATTATATTATTTTGATTAGAAATAAGGGGGATAAATCTTAAAAGATTAATTTCTAAACCAATTCAACATCCAAATCAAGAGTTTGAAGAGATAGTAATTAAAGTTCTAAAAAATAATATGAATAAAAAAAATATTTTATTTGAATTAATAGAAAAAAAAATATAAAATATTATAATAATTATGATTATATAAATGATTAAATTATAAATTTAACATATATTTTAGTGTAAGAAGCACAATAATTTTTGATATTATTAGATATAGTTTAATTCTATAAAATATAATAAAGGTAAAAATTTACTTAATTTATCCTATCAGAATAATCCTTTAATCAGGCACTTTATTTTTAAAAAAAAGGATTTCCTTTATAGTTGGGGTATGAACCCAAAAGCTTAGTTTAGCTTATTTTTAA